CTCTAACCTCTGAGCTAAGCGGGCTCACATAACAGAAATTGTACATGCACAGGAATTTAATAAACTAATGGAATCTTGGCTATTAACTTTTTATTCTTTTCATTCTTAGTTATTCATAGTTATTCATAACTAATATGAATATTGAAGAATCGAGCGTTCGAGTATTCAACATTGCACGAGAAAAAAATGAGAGTAAGAGAAGAATATATATAATAAATGTGTTCTATATACATCTATATTGAATTGCGGATAGAGAAATGGTAGAATCTTTTCTGATTAGACTAAATAAGGGTCTCTGATAGAAATGAAAGAAGATAGAAAAGAAATAAAACAAAATAAGAGGAAACACTTTTTATAGGAATCAGTATCTAATGACTTCAACAGTTCCAGTAGAATAGAAATGAAAAGGGGGATAAGGATAATAATAAGATCTTAATCTCAAAACAAAAAAGGGGATATGGCGAAATTGGTAGACGCTACGGACTTAATTGGATTGAGCCTTGGTATGGAAACTTACTAAGTGATAACTTTCAAATTCAGAGAAACCCTGGAATTAAAAATGGGCAATCCTGAGCCAAATCCTGTTTTCCGAAAAAAAAAAAAAAACAAAGGTTCATAAAGACCGAAAAAAAAAGGATAGGTGCAGAGACTCAAAGGTTCATAAAGACCGAAAAAAAAAGGATAGGTGCAGAGACTCAATGGAAGCTGTTCTAACAAATGGAGTTGACTGCGTTGCATTAGTAAAGTAAAGAAATCCTTCTGTCAAAACTCCAGAAAGGATAAAGTAAAGGATAACCCTATATACATACGTATACGTACTGAAATACTATCTCAAATGATTAAGATTAATAGGGGCCCGAATCCATATTTTTTTTTTTATCTTTATATGAAAAATGAAATCAAAAAAATCCAAAATTATTTTGACTTAATTCCAAGTTGAAGAAAGGATTGAATATGAATTGATCAAACCATTCACTCCATAGTCTGATAGATAACTGATTAATCGGACGAGAATAAAGATAGAGTCCCATTCTACATGTCAATATCGACAACAAGGAAATTTATAGTAAGAGGAAAATCCGTCGACTTTAGAAATCGTGAGGGTTCAAGTCCCTCTATCCCCAAAAAAGGACCGCTCGACTCCTTAATTATTTTTATTCCATTCTCTCGTTTCGTTAACGGTTCAAATTTCGTTATCTTTCTCATTTATTCGATTCTTTCACAAACATATTCGGGCTGGATTTCTTTTCACAAATCTTGTGATTGTGATAGATATGATACATATACAAATGAACATCTTTGAGCAAAACAAAGAATCCCATTGGAAATTGGAATTATTAACAATCCAAATCATTATTCGAATTGAAATTTATGAAGTCCTTTTTTTTTTTTTTCTTTTTATTTTAAACATTTCAAGTCTGGATTTCAAGTCTGGATAAGACTTTAGAATACTTTTTCGTCTTTTTTTAATTGACATGGGCCCAAGTCATTTAGTAAAATGAGGAAGATCACGCGTCAAAAATGGTCGGGATAGCTCAGCTGGTAGAGCAGAGGACTGAAAATCCTCGTGTCACCAGTTCAAATCTGGTTCCTGGCACACGATTAATTTGTGTATATGTATAAATAAGTATAAGTATCCATTCTTTATCTTTAATTAAATTAATATTAATTGATCTAGATCTGATATAGATCGACATACATATTCAGTAATAGTAATAGTATGGATCATGATATATACTTAACTTATCCATCTAGCTATATAGCCTTTTTAGATGAGTAAAGAGTTTATGTTATAAAAAAAGTATGTAAAAAAAATTCGATTATGTTTCCTCTTCTTTTTTTTTTTTCTTTTTTTTATTTTATTTGTTCATAACATAATGTGTCTCCTCTTGATCAAAAAGAATGTTAATACTTCATATAGATTCGAAAGTCATATAGATTCGAAAGGTTAAATTAAAGTAAAATGAGTTATTAGTTAGTCTCTAAAAGTCTAGTCTATAGGAGTTGAAGGGTGGAAATCTCCAAGATTCATCTCAGATACAGTATAAATAGAATCCGATCCTCTTTCATTTCTTTGTGTTTATTTTCTTTCATCTTGTATTTTTTCATTCCCTTCTATGTTATTTTTTCATTCCCTTCTATGTTATGTATTTTTTCATTCCCTTCTATGTTATGTGACTTTATATAGCTCATCTAAGGGATGTGCGCGGTACAAAGTTCATCATGCAGAATTCGTTTAGTTCATCCTATTAGCTCGGCTCGCCCGAAATAAATATCTTCAAAATTGGAGTCCCTAATTGTATTATTTTTTTCTTTTTGTTTTTTATTTATTATTTAGTCTTTTTATTTAGTCTATCCATAATAATAGGAATGAGACTTCAATGACTCTAGTCTATCCATAATAATAGGAATGAGACTTCAATGACTCTGTTGATCTCTAAGCGAGCGTACAAATATTCCTTGAATACCTAACACTGAAGATTAGTTTCTTATTATTTTA